AATGAATAGGGAAGGTATAGTAATGCTATGAATAACCCAATATCGAATACTGGTAATAATATCAGCAAAAGAACGTTCTCCTGTGCTTCCAGACATACTGAGCTCCACATATTCTTGTACAATCAAAAGGGATCGATTCCGTAAAAGATGAAATCAGGAAATGACATTTTATCTTTGTGAGATCGTCAATATTGTACCAAAGGTTTCTTTAAAATATACCGAATCAGTATAGCTATCCTTCTTCTGACGCAGCAAGGCAATTTTAATTATTATCGAAATGAAGTCCTAGATACTCTCTTTCTTCTTTTTATTTTGCTGTAGAACTATGTATTCTAAATGAGGTAAAATGCGAATTCGACGGGTTGCAATTAATAATTCATGAAAGAGATTTGAATATTTCCGTAATTCAATTAGATATTAACTCTCAAATTTTTTTTTTGGTTCTAGAAGAAGATTTTTTTCTTGTTTTTTTGCATTTTAAACGAACTGCTTAGTCATCCATTGACAAGTACCCGTAGTAAGGAATATTCGATGAAAGAGGGAGAACAACGAAAAAAAAAATTGAAATAATTAATATTCGTGATGCACATAGTTAGGTATTTGATCAAAAAAAAAAGGTCTTTCTTCTCACTTAACTAAAAAGAAGTTTTTTTTGAATAAAGAAAGAAAAAAATGTAAAATCTACAAAAAAAAAAGATAATCACGATTAGTAATCGTAGGATCTAGTTGTACAAAAACAAAATAAAATTTGGAGTTTTTCGACTAATTGATTGGGTCGTGTGATATTTTTTTTCTTCTTCTTTTATTCCAGATTCCCGATATTATGTGAATGAATCAAGTAATAAATTTAATAAGTTAAATTCAAATTGCACATGATCTCTTTATAAGACCTTTTACTATTTTTACTAGAATACCTTTTATTTTTTTTTTCGATTTTCATTTGTGAAAATCGAAAAACCATACAAATTTGATACAAATATACAAGTAAATAGTAACTAGACACTAAATAGACATAAACTAAAAGAATAAAAGAAACTATCCAAATAGAAATGATTTTGTAATTTTATTTTGGAGTGATTTCCTTTTATTTTGGAGTGATTTCCTTTTATTTTGGAGTGATTTCCGTAGTTATTCAACAAAAGTTTTTTTGAATGAAGTTATACACCACAGTTTTTATTACTTATTAAGTTATTAAGTTATTCAACTTACTATTAAATTAATTAATTTCAAAGTTAATTAATTTAATAATTAATCATTTAATTTTAATAGAATTCTATATTAATAGAATATACTAGAAATAGAGTTTCAATTTTTAATTCAATAAAATTATTATATAAAATATAAATAATTTTATTGAATTAAAAATTGAATATAGAATAAAATTTGAATTTAATAGAAATAGAATATATTCAACTAATTATCGAATTCTATTAATATAGTAATATAGAGTATTTATTAGAATATTAATAAGAATATTAATAATATTTATTTTCTATTTTAAATTGTCTAACGAATCTCTTAATTCTATTTGTAATCATGAAAGTCTAAGTAAATGTAAATGGTATAGATGATAAATTGATTTCCTTTTTTATCTATACAACTATCCCTCTGTATTTTATTAGTGCCGTGGGAAATTTATTATGATAATGATTAATAAATGATTGATAAAGAAAAATACTAAATGAACGAATAAGTTCAATTGAGAATTTTTTTATTTATTTTTCTTTATCCTCCTATCTTTCAAAAAATTTTACTTAGGAAAGTGCTTTTGCTTTACAAGCATACGTATAAAAAAGTTTATTTAGCTCCTTCATGCCTACTATAACTAGTTTTTTCGGTTTTCTACTAGCAGCTTTAACTATAACCTCAGTTCTATTTATTGGGCTGAGCAAGGTACGACTTATTTGAAATTACTTGAATGAACAGTTTCGAAAAATAAAAACAAAACACAAATTTTTTGTAGTATTCTATCTATTCTCTAATTCTTTACCATGTTCGTTTCCAATTCTTGGTTATTGAGATTTCGGTTCAATATGGATTAATATTTAAGGATAGATATTACCTCTCTTTTTACCCTTTTTCAAAAACAAAATAATTGAAATGATTGAAGTTTTTCTCTTTGGAATTGTCTTGGGGTTAATTCCTATTACTTTGGCGGGATTATTCGTAACTGCATATTTACAATATAGACGTGGTGATCAGTTGGACCTTTGATTCATATTAATTAACACCGTCTTTTCTTTGACCTCCTTCGACTTAAAGAAAGGAGGAGGTCAAATTCAGAGTGCTCTTCGATTTTTCCGTATCAATTTTGACCTAACAATAACAAAGCAAAAAGAGAATCACGCTCTGTAGGATTTGAACCTACGACATTGGGTTTTGGAGACCCACGTTCTACCGAACTGAACTAAGAGCGCTTTACTTATCAAAATCACAAAAAAGGAGACTGTAAGTAAAAAAGAGTCTTTCTTTTTTTACCTACACTCGTGAATACTTATACTCTATATAGAGAATATGATATATATTAAAAATTGGGTATGTGCCATTTTCAATTTTAATTTATTTCAATTGATCCCTTGTTATTGCTCAGAGACGAAGTAATAAATAGGGATGACAGGATTTGAACCCGTGACATTTTGTACCCAAAACAAACGCGCTACCAAGCTGCGCTACATCCCTTTGGCAATTTATTTATAATGTTATTGTAAAGGATACCCGTTTTGTTTTCCACATACACATACTTTATTTGAGTTTTTCCATTCATATCCATTATTATTTTTTTCTTTTTGATCTGATATCCTATATTATATATTAAGAAACGTAGGCAAATTTCCTCAATGCTCGCGAAAAAGAAAAGGGAGGGGCATCTTTTTTTAAGAAAAGGATATAAAATTGTTGTACATTTTATTTTAATTTGAATTCGAGATTCCGCGTACAAAACAAATCCAAGTTGACTTGAATTACATAGAATCGGATTCTATATCTATTATCATTATGTATTAGAATAAAAAAAAAAGAGTAGTTATTACAATAAAGAAACAATAAACAATAAAGAAGGAGGATTCAAAACAAAATGCGCGATCTAAAAACATATCTCTCCGTGGCACCGGTAATAAGTACTCTATGGTTTGTGTCTTTAGCAGGCCTATTGATAGAGATCAATCGTTTTTTCCCAGATGGATTGACATTGCCTTTTTTTTCATTCTAGTTATCAACGCGTGGGGGAGAGGATCAAGAAGATTAGAGATACAATTAATTAACTATCTGTCCCTACGACTCCCCTCTTTTATTTTTTATTTAATTTGAATAAGTTAGAAAAGAAAAAAACGTGGATTCAACTTCAGTAAAACTGGGAACTCGGGATCCGCGCTTCCAGTAAATTACCGTCAATTAAATTCAAATTAAAAATTAAGAGAAGTGAGGTAGAAATGTAGTAGTTAGTGCAATAGTATTCTACAAGACGCTTAAATGAATTAAATTATAAATGAATTAAATTACTGTGATTCTCATCGAAACTTTTGATTGAGATAGAGTTTAAAATCTTTGTATTACTTATTATTACTATAATTAGAACTATATTAGTTGCAATGAAATTTTTCATAATTTCGATTTCGAGTTAGCAACTTCACTTCTTTTTCCTTCCTTTCTTCGTCACTTCAGATCGGAAAATAGCCGATTTTTTGAATAAAAAATTACAAAATCCTAAGGAGGTTTATGGCCAAGGGGAAAGATGCTCGAGTAAGGATTATTTTAGAATGTACGGGTTGTGTTCGAAAGAGTGTTAATAAGAAATCAACAGGCATTTCAAGATATATTACTCAAAAGAATCGGCACAATACGCCCAGTCGATTGGAATTGAAAAAATTCTGTCCCTATTGTTCCAAACATACAATTCACGGGGAGATAAAGAAATAGATGGAATCGATCGCTTGCGTGTTCCTTTTGAAAAAGGAAGATTAAACTGACATAAAGAACATATTTTATATAAAGAACATATTATATATATAATAATATAGTAGAGAATAGGTAGAGAGTATAATAATAGAGTATAGAATCTTATCGATCTTAATATCTTACCTTACTATATAGAATATATTATCCTATAATATATTATAGTAATATATAGTCGAAATTCGAATTCCATCTAAGTCTATTCCATCTAATTCTATATAAATAAATAGGTTTTATTTTAACGAGATATATTAAATATATAGAGAAATATATTCGATTGAAATTGAATATTGAAATTGAATAGGAATAGAGTCTATTAAAATATTCTATTAAATAGAATATTATTTAATTAAAATAATAAATAATTAAATATTAATTATTTTAATTATTTAATTAAATAGTTAATTAAAATTGAATAGAATAAAAAAAAAATATTCAATATTCCAATATATAATTAAATATATAAATAGAATTAAATATATATAAATATAATTAAATATCTATAATAAATATAATTAAATATCTATAAAAGATAAAAAAAATATTCAATATATATTCAATACTCTAACTATTAAATATAAAATAAACAAAAAAATCCTATTTCTGAATTCGAAATCATTTTTGATCCAATTGCAATTGAACGAAATAGGATTTTTGAAATTTTGAAATAAGGAATAAACAAACCATGGATAAATCCAAACGACTTTTCCCTAAGTCCAAGCGATCTTTTCGTAGGCGTTTGCCCCCGATCCAATCGGGGGATCGAATTGATTATAGAAACGTGAGTTTAATTAGTCGATTTATTAGTGAACAAGGAAAAATAGTATCTAGACGGGTGAATAGATTGAGTTTAAAACAACAACGATTAATTACTATTGCTATAAAACAAGCTCGTATTTTATCTTTGTTACCTTTTGTTAATAATGAAAAACAATTTGAAAAAAAGCGAGTTGGGCACTCTAATTACTGATCTTATAACTAGCAAAAAAATAGGCTTACTCAAATTGAAATTGGATCAAAATTCCAATTCGAATTCAACCATAGATTGAAGTTTTGTTCAAAAAATATGAAAATCACAAATTGATTTTCGTGTCGTAAGAAACAAAAAAAAACGACTTGGGGGAGAAGAAATGTTTTTTTGTTTTTTTTATTGAATGTTTTGTTTAGTTTGACTACTTTCCTTGATCATATTATGATCATATTTTATCGTACGAATTTCTATTCTACCTTCCCCGAATTCATTTTCAAGAAATTCAATTCCGTGTAAAAAATTCTATGTAAAAAATTCCATGGATTCCTTCCAATTTCCTTATTTTCTAATGTCATTGGAAATCGTATAAAGACAATTCCTATTTAATATAGCTATTTGTGCAAGTATTTTACGATTAAGAATCAATTGTCTTTTGTACAGATTATTTATTAATCTACTATAACTAAAGGATACCTTATTTCCGCGAATTACTGCATTTATCCGAGTGACCCACAAACGACGAAAATTTCTTTTCTGTTTATCTCTATCCCGATGGGCCGAAAACAAAGCTCTTATTGTTTGTTGAGTAATACTTCGAGTAAGTCTTAAATGAGCCCCGCGAAAGCTTGATATGAATAAACGAGTTTTTGTTCTACGTCTCCGGGCTATATATCCTCGTCGAATTCTGGTCATTGAATACACGAAACTTTGATGAATAACTAATCGGTTTCGGTTCTTTCAGTTATTCTTTTTCCCCTTTATCTATAATAACAAAACGGATTTTTCCAATGTATAAAATAATAATTCCAAAGGCTTTTGCTACTATAACCTTCCCAACCACGATTTTTTCTTTTTCTTTTTTTTTTTTTTGAGACATTTCATCTCGAAATAAGAATAAGAAACTGTATTGATATTAAGTCTTAAAGACAAACAAAAATAGAATAAATAAAAATAAGCAATAAATAGAAATAAATAAATAAATAGTGGGTTCCATCGTTTCTATGGTTATTTCTTAAACGGTGAGGTCTTCTCTATACACCGGAGCCCCCTCCTGCATTTAATCATTTAATCAATGCTATTGTTAACGTGTACAGTTCACATTCTTTTGCTCTACCTATGAATTATCCAGTAATAGGTCTTTCACACGGAAATCTATCTATATAGTAACGGTATTTAATTCTGAGGATTAGCTAATTCGTTGACCTTCTTAGTCCGCTCTTGCAAGAGTAGGGGCATAAATTTTCAGCCTTTTTTGAACTTTTAATAAGATTTTCCCTGCTTAATGGATAATCATTTGTTACCAATGGGAAATTCTTTCTTCTTTTAAATTGAAAATTGAGGTGATTTAATTTGCACCAATGAAACCATAAATTTGATACACAATAGACGAATCTGATAGATCTTTTTTTTTATAATGAAGGGCATTCTTTCTTTTATTCTATCCTATTCATCCGTACTGACACAGATAGCCGAAACATTTTTCCTTTCTTTTGTCCAAGCTGATGATCTAAACAAGTCGCACATACACCCTAGTACATGTTCCTCGGCGCTGAGGGCATCCCCCAAGAGCGGGGGATTTGGTAACATTTCTAATTGGCTGTCTTGTGTTTCTAATAAGTTGTTTAATAGTTGGCATCTTGAATCGTATGCATAATGGGCTGGTTTAGATCGATCGTAACCGTATAATTCTGAATTTTTTTTCTACTACTAGAATATTAGTAATAAATATTCTAATTAATTACTAGTAATTATTAATTAAATAAATACTATAATATTCAATTTTTAAATATTAAATTTTTAATTCTGGTACCGGTAAGAAAAAAATATCAAATCGCGATTTGCATGAAATTCCTGTTATTTCTTATTGAAATTTTTCTGCTATAAAATCAACAATTCCATGAGCTTGGGCTTCTGTTGCTGACATAAAAACATCTCTTTCCAGGTCTTCGGATATAACCCATAAGGGTTGTCCCGTTCTTTCTACATAAATCCTTGTCATGATGGCACGCATGTTCATTATTTCGTCTATTTCCATGAAATATTCTACTATTTGTGACTGATAATAACCAGCAATAGGTTGATGAATCATTATCCTGATTATATAAGAACAAAGGGTTTATTCTATCTCTTAGAATATAAAAAATAATAGAAATATAATAAATAAGAAGGTACCGGGAAGAGATAAAAAAGAATAAGAAAAGACGATAGAATTGAAGAACCGTACATGCATTGTTATTGTTTGTGTATTGCATACGGCTTCACATTAGAATTCACTTTTATTTTACCTTTCAGCGAAAAAAAATCTAGGCTTAAATCAGTAAATGATCCAATAACCACCCTTTCTTTTGGAAGAGGTAAAAAGAAAAAATACTATGGTGGTCCCGTTGCTTTATTTTATTAGTGATTTAGCAATCCCAAAGTTTCTTTTTTTATTTGAAAAAAAAAGAATAATAGAATCTTTTTTTTGTACTCTTTCATAACATAAGAGCCCTTCGGTGTGAAAACAAAAATGTTTGTGACGCTGAAAGAGGTCCCTGATAGAATAAAATCAGAAATACCCTTAATATCCCATACGACTCTTTCGATACATAATCTAATGTTTAAAAAAAATTTCTTATATCTATATCGAATTCGAAATGCCATGCTATTATTACTTAATATTTCTATTTCATATGGCGAAGGCATAGTTTTTTTCTTTCAAATAAAAACCCATTGGCGCCAAGCATGAGGGAATGCGAAACGTTTGGTAAATGTTCCTCCAGCCAGAATCAAAGATGCCATTGAAGCATTTACTCCCATGCCTACTGTTCGTACATCTGGTGGCACAAATTGTATAGTATCATAAATAGCTACTCCGGGTAGTATCCATCCGCCAGGAGAGTTTATAAACAAAAGCAAATCCTTGGTCTGGTTCTCTATACTGAGAAATACCATAAGACCAATAATTTGATTCGAGATTTCACTATCAACCTCTTGAGTTAAAAAAAGGAATCTTTGTCGATAAAGTCGGTTGATTAGGATAAAATTCTATCCTCTAGAAACCGTACATGCACCTTTTGATGCATACGGTTCACAAAAAATCACCAAAATAAAGAATCAATGTTTAGATTCCAGCCCTCCTTTTTTTAATACTGAGTACCTTTTAACCTTTATTTTGAATGAGAGGGGGCTTTTCTTCTATTTTTTAAGAAAGATGGGTTTTGACGCGTTTACTTAATAAAAAAATTAATTAAACTTATCAAATTAACTTCTTATTGATATATTCGTTCATTGTGATTGAATTCAAATCACGATGGCATTCTCTTGTTCCTGAGTGGGCTTCTTCAATTCTTTTAGGTTTGTGCTCTACTCCGAGTAAAGGTCTGCCCGATTTTTATTTGCACATATAGGGCAAATGCTTTAATACCGCGTCTTTTTGTTAGAACTTCTTTTTTTTTCAATTCATTTGAGGTTTCTGTCAAATATTTGACGTATTCATTATATTATTTTATTTGACTGAATATGATTTTCAGTTCGAATCAAATAAAAATTTATAAACAAATTGCTAATATAGAATATGATACAAGCAATAATCATAATAGATATATTACCAATTGGGTTTTCTAAACGGAGTCTGAATACTTCATTTTGTTGGTCTAAACAAGGCAACCATAAATTATTCTAATTGATAATATTAATTTGAGTACCTCAAAAGCATAGATCTAATTGAACTTGATTGCACTTCACGCTCCAATTTTTTGATGATTTAATCACTTTTTTTGGGGCGAAACAGAGGGATATCTCAATCGGGTGAGAGAACGGGGTAATTCCGTATGACCCAATATATCTGACAAGTCGCACTATAAGTCAACCCAACCTGCATCGTCGTCTCCGCTCTGTCGAAAAGGGACTTTTGGAACACCAACAGGCATAAAATGAAAGAAAAAAGATTAAGTACTCTATTTCACTTTGATATGAAAACGTAACAATGAATTTTTTGTTTTAAGAATATTGACTTTTATAAATTATTAATCTTTTTTTATAATTTATTACTATTTTAGTAATATTTTGTACTATTTTATGCGTGGATTTCTATTTCTAAAAAATAGAAAAAAATTTATATAATAAAGGAAGACAAAACCAATAGAGTCAAATTATTACGAATAAGTCCTTTGAATGATGAACAAATCTCTCTGTGTTCGCTCATATAAAATGGAGTCAGCTACCCGTTGCGTATTGGTACTTATCGGGTATAAAATAGATTTGCTTCTCTTTTTTTGTTCCTACAAACAGACTTGTTATATTATTACTAAAATAAAATACTAAAAAAAGAATAGAAAAAAAATAGTAATTTTTTCTCCACTTAAAAAGGGAGATCCATAACATAGTTTTTCCAGTGCAATAAAGTTACATAGTGTTTATTTTTCGTGAATAAAGGGGTATTTCCATGGGTTTGCCTTGGTATCGTGTTCATACTGTCGTATTGAATGATCCCGGTCGTTTGCTGTCTGTCCATATAATGCATACAGCGTTGGTTGCTGGTTGGGCCGGTTCGATGGCTCTATATGAATTAGCAGTTTTTGATCCCTCTGACCCCGTTCTCGATCCGATGTGGAGACAAGGTATGTTCGTTATACCCTTCATGACTCGTTTAGGCATAACCAATTCGTGGGGTGGTTGGAATATCACAGGAGGAACTATAAACAATCCGGGTATTTGGAGTTATGAAGGTGTGGCTGGGGCGCATATTGTGTTTTCTGGCTTGTGTTTCTTAGCAGCTATTTGGCATTGGGTGTATTGGGATCTAGAAATATTTTTTGATGAGCGTACAGGAAAACCGTCGTTGGATTTGCCCAAGATCTTTGGAATTCATTTATTTCTCTCAGGAGTAGCTTGCTTTGGGTTTGGCGCTTTTCATGTAACCGGATTGTATGGTCCTGGAATATGGGTCTCCGATCCTTATGGATTAACTGGAAAGGTACAACCAGTAAGTCCAGCATGGGGTGTGGAAGGTTTTGATCCCTTTGTTCCGGGAGGAATAGCTTCTCATCATATTGCAGCGGGGACATTGGGCATATTGGCGGGCCTATTTCATCTTAGTGTCCGTCCGCCCCAACGTTTATACAAAGGATTACGTATGGGAAATATTGAAACTGTCCTTTCCAGTAGCATCGCTGCTGTCTTTTTTGCAGCGTTTGTTGTTGCTGGAACTATGTGGTATGGTTCAGCAACTACCCCGATTGAATTATTTGGTCCCACTCGTTATCAATGGGATCAAGGATACTTCCAGCAAGAAATATATCGAAGAGTTAGTGCCGGGTTAGCCGAAAATCAAAATTTATCCGAAGCTTGGTCTAAAATTCCCGAAAAATTAACTTTTTATGATTACATTGGCAATAATCCTGCAAAGGGTGGATTGTTCAGAGCGGGTTCGATGGACAACGGGGATGGAATAGCTGTTGGATGGTTAGGACATCCTATCTTTAGAGATAAAGAAGGGCGTGAACTTTTTGTACGCCGTATGCCTACTTTTTTTGAAACATTTCCAGTTGTTTTGGTAGACGGAGATGGAATTGTTAGAGCTGATGTTCCTTTTCGAAGGGCAGAGTCTAAGTATAGTGTCGAACAAGTGGGTGTAACTGTTGAGTTCTATGGTGGTGAACTAAATGGAGTCAGTTATAGTGATCCTGCTACTGTCAAAAAATATGCTCGACGTGCTCAATTAGGCGAAATTTTTGAATTAGATCGTGCTACGTTGAAATCCGATGGTGTTTTTCGTAGCAGTCCAAGGGGTTGGTTTACTTTTGGACATGCTTCGTTCGCTCTGCTCTTTTTCTTCGGACACATTTGGCATGGTGCTCGAACTTTGTTCAGAGATGTTTTTGCTGGGATTGATCCAGATTTAGATGCTCAAGTGGAATTTGGTGCATTCCAAAAACTTGGAGATCCCACTACAAAAAGACAAGTAGTTTGATACAATCTTTGATCTCTTAGTTTTGGCCTCTATTTTCTTTTTGTGATTTTAGATAGGGTATGTAGATATCTTAATTTGAATCGCCACCCTTTACTTTACTTTGAATTTTGGTCTTTTTGTATCCAGGAGACGCTCCAAAATAAACAGGTATGAAAGCTATAATTGTAAACCACGATTGAATTTATGGAAGCATTGGTTTATACATTCCTTTTAGTGTCAACTTTAGGAATAATTTTTTTCGCTATTTTTTTTCGAGAACCGCCTAAAATTCAAACTAAAAAAGTAAAATGATTTTTTAATATCTTAATTGAAGTAAAGAGGTAAAGAACCTCCCAGTATTAGGAGGTTCTTTACCTCTTTTAGTCCCCGTGTTCCTCGAATGGATCTCTTAGTTGTTGAGAGGGTTGCCCAAAAGCAGTATATAAGGCATACCCAGTAAAACTTACAAGTAAACCAGATATAAAGATGGCGACTAGGGTTGCTGTTTCCATTATTATATGATTTCAAGACCACAATGGATCTATGATAAGATCATTTATTTACAACGGAATGGTATACAAAGTCAACAGATCTCAATTAATACAAATAGGATTCAATTTATGGCTACACAAAGCGTGGAGGGTAGTTCTCGATCTGGTCCAAGACGAACTGTTGTAGGGGATTTATTGAAACCATTGAATTCCGAATATGGTAAAGTAGCCCCTGGATGGGGAACCACTCCTTTAATGGGTATTGCAATGGCTCTATTTGCAGTATTCCTATCTATTATTTTGGAGATTTATAATTCTTCCGTTTTACTAGATGGAATTTCAATGAATTAGATTTCTAAGAAACAATAAGGCCTAGCTTTTGAATACAAAATGAAACATGTTTCTCTCGGATTTTGTATTCTATATTCTATTTTCATAGTTCGATCGTGAAATTTTTTTCTGTATTTCTGGAATATGAGTGTGCGACTTGTTAGAATTGATCCTATATGATAGTACAGAGAGTGGGTCTGTCGTCTTGATAGAGATGCTTTTATACCTCGTCAGGTATTTATTATAGTATCTGTAGCACGAAATATATGAAATAGATTATAGAACTATGATTCATACTGAATATTCAGATCCCGTGATCGGACTCCAAAAAATTTCAAAGAGTTAGAAGGTATAAATTGAAAGATTTTTCTTCTTTCAAACTCTTTATCTATGTTTGATCAAAGGAGAAACCTTTCTTTTGATTTTTGCTGATTCTATTTATTAATTGAATAAGTGATGATACAACGGTTCTTACTCAGAGAATCTTTGGGCTTAGTTTGAAAGTTTTATTAAAAAAATCATCGTGGTTCTAGTACGAATCTTAGGTTTCAATCGGTTTCTAGGATTGGAACAAGAAAATTCCTATCAAAAATAAAGAAAACAATAAAATAATAAGGCTACATTCCATACAAATATATTACATAAAAATACTAAATCAAATAAAAAATGGGTAAATAGAAGATTCAAGAGGCCCCTAACAATCAACACCAAAAAGGGAATGAGCCAACTTGATATTTTGATATTATAACCACAAAGAAGAGTTTTCTAATTTTTCTTTTTTCGTATGGTCAAAAAAAACGCTTGAATCATAGGATTAAGAAGTTTT